GGCAATTCCACCCAGAAGGTAATGGGTTACTCCTACAGCACGTCCTTGTATAATGCTCAAGGCTCTAGGCTGAGTAGCAGGAGCAACTTTTAATTTGTTATGAGCCCAAACAATGGATTCAATGAGTTCTTGCCAATAACCACGGCCACTGAATAGAAACATTAAACTGAAAGCCCAGACAAAATGAGCACCTAAGAAGAAAAGACCATATGCAGATAGTGAAGAGCCATAAGACTGAATTACCTGAGATGCTTGTGCCCATAGGAAATCTCTGAGCCATCCATTAATGGTAATGGAACTTTGTGCAAAATTCCCTCCTGTAATATGAGTTACTACCCCTTGGTCGCTTATAGTACCCCAAACATCCGACTGCATTTTCCAACTGAAATGGAAAATAACTATCGAAATGGAATTGTACATCCAGAATAAACCTAAGAAGACATGATCCCAGGCAGATACTTGACATGTCCCCCCTCGTCCAGGTCCATCACAAGGGAAACGAAAACCAAGATTTGCTTTATCAGGTATCAAACGGGAACTACGAGCAAATAAAACACCCTTCAGTAGTATTAATACAGTCACATGAATCGTAAATGCGTGAATGTGATGGACTAAGAAATCCGCGGTTCCTAATGGAATAGGTAACAAAGCTACTTTGCCACCTACTGCTACTAACTCACTACCTCCCCAAGTTAAGCTGGTACTTGTTGTTGCACCAGGAGCTGTTAGGCTAGGTGCTAAAGCATGGGTATTTTGTACCCATTGAGCAAAGATGGGTTGTAATTGTATAGCGGTATCTGAAAACATGTCTTGAGGACGTCCTAAAGCACTCATGGTATCATTATGGATATACAAGCCAAAACTGTGAAAACCTAGAAATATACATATCCAGTTAAGATGTGATATGATTGCATCGCGATGCCTAAGGACACGATCTAATAGATCATTGTTTCGAGTAGTTGGATCGTAGTCTCTTACCATAAAAATGGCTGCATGTGCAGCAGCACCAACTATGAGAAATCCACCAATCCACATGTGATGTGTGAACAATGAGAGTTGTGTACCATAATCAGTAGCTAGATATGGATAGGGGGGCATGGAATACATATGATGAGCTACAATAATGGTTAAAGAGCCCAACATAGCCAAGTTAAGAGATAATTGAGCATGCCATGAAGTTGTGAAAATCTCATAGAGACCCTTATGCCCTTGCCCTGTAAATGGGCCTTTATGAGCTTCTAAGATGTCTTGAAGGCTATGACCGATGCCCCAGTTGGTTCTATACATATGACCAGCGATCAGGAAAAGAATGGCAATAGCTAAATGATGGTGTGCAGTATCACTCAACCATAGACCCCCTGTTATTGGATCTAATCCTCCACGAAAACTAAGAAAATCCGCATATTTTGACCAATTTAAGGTGAAAAAAGGAGTTGCTCCCTCGGCAAAACTTGGATAAAGTTGAGTCAAAAGGCCCCGATTCAAGATCAATTCATGAGGAAGTGGTATCTCTTTAGGATCAACTCCAGCGTCGAGAAATTGATTAATGGGTAAAGATACATGAATTTGGTGTCCCGCCCAAGAAAGAGAGCCAAGTCCTAGTAAACCCGCTAAGTGATGATTCAACATAGATTCTACATCTTGGAACCAAGCCAATTTTGGGGCAGCTTTGTGATAATGGAACCAACCGGCAAAAAGCATTAACGAGGCAAAAACCAATGCACCAATTGCGGTACAATAGAGTTGTAATTCACTAGTTATTCCAGATGCTCGCCAAATTTGAAAAAAGCCGGAGGTTATTTGTATTCCTCGGAAACCCCCTCCCACATCACCATTCAATATTTCTTGACCTACTATTGGCCAAACTACCTGGGCACTTGGTCCAATATGAGTAGGATCACTTAGCCATGCTTCATAATTGGAAAAACGGGCACCATGAAAGTACATGCCACTCAACCAAAGAAAGATAATGGCGAGTTGACCGAAATGAGCACTAAAAACTTTTCGGGAGATCTCCTCCAAATCACTGGTATGACTATCGAAATCGTGAGCATCAGCATGTAGATTCCAGATCCAAGTGGTGGTATCAGGGCCCTTAGCTATTGTTCTTGAAAAATGGCCGGGTCTGGCCCATTCCTCGAAAGACGTTTTTATAGGATCCCTATCCACAAGAATTTTCACTTCTGGTTCCGGCGAACGAATAATAGTCATTAAGTCCTCCTCTTTCCGGACAACACATACAAAGAGACTTGCCAAGAGTCAAGTTTTTAATGAACCTTTGAAAGATAGATATTTTCTTTATGATGAGTCCTTTTCTATCTATCATCCATCTATTTTTTTTTGAGTTATTCACTAGAGCAATTATGATATTGAAGTCGATCCGAGGCAAGTGTTCGGATCTATTATGACATAAGCATTAGGTGCACAATGGACTATTTATATATATATTCGAAAATACCTTCTCGGTATTACGAATAATCTCTTTTTTCCTCAACCTAGTGTTCAACGTGAAACATGCTGCCAGTTCTCATACTGGATAGAACAGGATCGAACCTAGTTTATTTCTATCTTAGGGTATCAAAATCTATCTATAATAGATCTACTTTCGATTTCCAGGATTTCTTTTTCAAATCCTTCAACTTCTTTTTGTAATTCGTCGATTTTTCCCTCCTTCTTTATCTAGTTAATGAGACATTCTTCATGAATAGAATGTATTTTTATCATACTCTTTTTGATTTGCAGGATTTCTTTTTCGAATCCTTGGATTTCTTCTTTCCAAATCCGGATTTGGTTTATATATCCATTCATTGATTCCCCGAAATAGAACTAATCTTCCCATTGCGTATTGGCACTTATCGGGTATAGAATAGATCTGCTTCTCTTTGTTCTTACGAACAGAGTTGTTCTGTTATTTTCAATGGAATGAAATCAATATTCACGCTTTCTGATACAGAATCTACTGAAAAAAGAGTTTAGCTACACAATATAGAGCCTTCTTATTGAATGCGAGAAAAGAAAGCGACATAGTCTCTATTTCTCTTTGATAAAGGGGTATTTTCATGGCTTTGCCTTGGTATCGTATTCATACTGTCTGTCGTATTGAATGATCGCGGTCGATTGCTTTCTGTTCATAGAATGCACACAGCTCTAGTTGCTGGTTGGGCCGGTTCGATAGCTTTATACGAATCAGCAGTTTTTGATCCCTCTGACCCCGTTCTTGATCCAATGTATAGATTATGATTATACCTTTTTGAGATTATGAGGATACCTCTTATGTTAAGCATCCATGGCTGAATGGTTAAAGCGCCCAACTCATAATTGGCAAATTCGTAGGTTCAATTCCTACTGGATGCACACTAATGGGAACGTTCAATAAGTCTATCGGAATTGGCTCTGTATCAATGGAATCTCATCATCCATACATACATAAGGCGAATTGATATAGTATATTCATACCATAACATAGGAACAGTAAGAACTAGAATTCTGATCGATACTGAACTCATAAGGAAGAAAATGGATTTATGGATGGAATCCAATATGCAATAGTTACAGGAAAAGGTCTTCGGTTATTGGGGAAGAATCAATATACTTCGAATATCCAATCAGTATCCACTAAGCCAGAAATCCAGTATTGGGTCGAACTCTTCTTTCTTTGGTGTTAAGGTATTCGCTATGAATAGTCATCGACTCCACTGAAAGGGTAGAAGAATGGGACCTATTATGGGACATACAATGCATTACAGATGTATGATCATTACGCTTCCACCCGGTTATTCTATTCTACCTCTTCTAGAGATTCTAGAGAAAAGAACTTAAAGAAAAATACTTCATAACACGGCAATACATTTATACAAAACTTCTAGCTCAAGTACACGCAATGGAGCCGTAGACAATCAAGTGAAACGAAATAATTTGATCTATGGACAGCATCGTTGTAGTAAAGGTCGTAATGCCAGAGGAATCATTACCGTAAGGCATAGAGGGGGAGGTCATAAGCGCCTATACCGTCAAATCGATTTTCGACGGAATCACAAAGACATATCTGGTAGAATCGTAACCATAGAATATGACCCTAATCGAAATACATACATTTGTCTTATACACTATGGGGATGGTGAGAAGAGATATATTTTACATCCCAGAGGGGCTATAATTGGAGATACCATTGTTTCTGGTACAGAAATTCCTATATCAATGGGAAATGCCCTACCTTTGAGTGCGGTTTGAACTATTGATTTACGTAATTGGAAGTAACCAATTAGGTTTACGACGAAACCTAGAAATCGATCACTGATCCAATTAGAGTACCTCTATGGGATAGACCTCAACAGAAAACTGTTGAGTAACGGCAGCAAGTGATTGAGTTCATTAGTTTCTCATAGAAAATTATTGACTCTAGAGATATGGTAATATGGAGAAAATTGTTTGAAGCACGCACAGAACCGGAAGCGCCCCTTGTTTCAAAGCGAGGAGGACGGGTTATTCCCATTTCATTTGATGGTCAGAGGCGAATTGAAAGTGAAGCAGTGCTAATAAAGATCCCCCGGGGGAAAGATAGGGATGTCTCCTACGTTATCCATAATATGTGAAAATATTGACGTAATTTCATAGAGTCATTCGGTCTGAATGCTACATGAAGAACATAAGCCAGATGACGGAACGGAGAGACCTAGGATGTAGAAGATCATAAGATGAGTGATTCGTTGGATTCCACTCATGTGATACTTCATTATACGATGAAAAGATCCATTTTTTTGATATATCATCATATACATCTAGAAAGCCGTATGCTTTGGAAGAAGCTTGTACAGTTTGGGAAGGGGTTTTGATTGATAAAAAAGAAGAATCTACTTCAACCAATATACCCTTAGGCACAGCCATACATAATATAGAATTCACACATGGAAAGGGTGGACAATTAGCTAGAGCAGCAGGTGCTGTAGCGAGGGTGATTGCAAAAGAGGGTAAATCGGCCACATTAAGATTACCATCTGGGGAGATCCGTTTGATATCCCAAAACTGCTTAGCAACAGTCGGACAAGTGGGTAATGTTGGAGTGAACCTAAAAAATTTGGGTAGAGCTGGATCAAGGTGTTGGCTAGGTAAACGTCCTGTAGTAAGAGGACTAGCTATGAACCCTGTGGACCATCCCCACGGGGGCGGTGAAGGGAGAGCCTCAATTGGTAGAAAAAAACCCACAACTCCTTGGGGTTATCCTGCGCTTGGAAGACGAACTAGGAAAAGAAAAAAATATAGTAATAGTTTGATTCTTCATCGCCGTAAATAGGAATCGAATTTTGCAAATTCGAGAGATGAAGATGAAATAGTGTGATGGGCGAACGACGGGAATTGAACCCGCGCATGGTGGATTCACAATCCGCTGCCTTGGTCCACTTGGCTACGTCCGCCCCCTATCTAGCTAAAGGATTTGATCATTTTGGATTCATCATTATTGTATTTATTCTGACCTCCATACTTAGATCGAGATATTGGACATAGAATGCCGATCTTGAACTAAAGATGTCAAATCAAAAAAAGGAGGAATCTATCTGTGATACATCCAACCAAAATAATAATTGTAGAAAAAAAAACATTTGTAGCTAAGCATTTATCGGAAAAAATGCAAAAAATCAAAAAGGGCAAAGAAATAATAGTCACTTGGTCTCGGGCATCTACCATTATCCCCCGAATGGTTGGCCATACAATGGGAATTCATAATGGAAAGGAACATCTCCCTATTTATATAACAGATTCTATGATAGGTCACAAATTGGGAGAATTTGCGCCTACTCGGACTTTCGCGAGAGATGTAAGATCTCAAAATAACGATCAAAAATCAGTAATGAAGAAGAAGAAAAAGAAATAGATAGGAATCCAACAAAACAAAAAATAGAAAAATACTCA